ACTAAACCGAAAAATAAGTATCTAACTATGGAATATCATGATATGGATAGTAATGGGGGAGCATGGGACAAAAAATAAATCCACTTGGTTTGAGACTTGGTACAACCCAAAGTCATCATTCACTTTGGTTTGCAAAACCAAAAAATTATTCTAAAGAGCTACAAGAAGATGAAAAAATAAGATATTATATCAAGAATTATGTAGAAAAAAATATGACATCCAGCGTCAGGGCACTTATACGTATTGAGATTGAAAAAGCCGTTGATGTAACTACCATGAAAATCTATATAGTACCCGCACCCGCAGAAGTATTCAATGAACATTACCGGCGAGAAAGCAAAAACTTACAACCCAATCTACAAAAAGAATTTGCTTCTGTGAAACAAAAATTTGACTGGAAAACCGGTAAACGTATTTCTGTGATGGCAAAATTGAACTTTACTCTTATAAAAATTTTTGAGCCTTATAGACATCCTAAGATTCTTGCAGAATTTCTCTCCGACCAATTACAGCAACGAATTCCATTTCGAAAAGCAATGAAAAAGGCGATTGAATTAGCTAAACAAGCAAATACAAAAGGAATTCGAGTCCAACTTGCAGGACGTCTTGGAGGAAAAGAAATCGCGCGGGTTGAATGGATCCGAGAGGGTAGGGTTCCCCTACAAACCATTCAAGCTAAAATTGATTATTGTTCCTATCCAATTCGAACTATCTATGGGGTATTAGGCATCAAAATTTGGATATTTATAGACGGAGAATAATAAACCTTTCCCTTCCCTTCTCTTCGGTGAGAAACTCAAAAATTCGAATTTTAAATTCTCTAAGGTTGCCTAAAAATTCAATTGAATCTTTAATATAATTGCTATGCTTAGTGTGCGACTCGTCGGTTTTTTTAGGCTTCGTATAAAAAAGCCCCAAAGTAGAAACTAATAACTCTCGAAAAATAACCAACTCATCACTTTACATTATCTGGATCCAAATAACCAGTCAAGATATGACAGATCAATCATATGCTTGTAGCAACTGAAATCTTTTTGCCTAAACAAAGAAATATGATTCCAAATTGTGAATCGAAATAGAGAAAAGAAAATAAGGGTGTGGATAAATGGAAGGGTGAGAGAAAGAAAGAAAAAGAATATTGCTGATATCTAATTCCAATATCGAATATGTAAGGTCTATGAGTCATCTCATAAAAAAGTAGCAATGTAATAACGCATCAATCCGGAGTCATCGCATAAAAAAGTGCAATAGAATAAAGCAGCAATCCGGATTCATCCATAATCAAATGAATTTGTGCATAGAACAAAACAAAAAATGAAGAGCTTCGAGCCAATCAAGACTGAGAAGATTGACTCAAGAAAAAATGTCATTCCCAGCTCCATTGCAGAATTAAGGCCTAACCATTAAGTAAGAAGAGATGGGAACGAGGGAACCTATGGATCTAAAAGATTCTATTGAAAACGAATTTTACGGATTCATTGATCTGGATGGCGGAACGGACCAGAGACCAATTCATCTATTCGAAAAAGTTATGAACTATTGCTAGAACCGAAGAAAAAGTGAATTGAACGAGTCAATATTCGCCCGCGAAAACTTGATTTTCTTGGATGGCTAAATTTGAGTCAATTAAATAGGATAATACGGTGAAATTAAAGGCTAAAAAACAAAAGAAAAATTCATTTTCACATTATCAAAACCAATAGACTATATGTTGAGCTATCGATAGAAACAAGATAGAAACTGATAATAGATTTCAGATAAATGAAATGCAGACTTCGGTGTATTACTTACTTATACTTATTAAATCTTATACTTATTAAATACATGTATCTCTTACTTGAAATTCTATTTGATCTTTCATTAAATTTCCATATTTTGAATCCCTTTATTCGCGAGGAGCCGGATGAGAAGAAAGTCTCACGTCCGGTTTTGTAGTAGAGATGGAATTCAAACCCAACCATCAACTATAACCCTAAAAGAACCAGATTCCGTAAACAACATAGAGGAAGAATGAAGGGAATATGTTTGCGAGGTCAATCTATTTGTCTCGGGAAATATGCTCTTCAGGCACTTGAACCTGCTTGGATCACATCTAGACAAATAGAAGCAGGTCGACGGGCAATGACACGAAATGCGCGCCGCGGTGGAAAGGTCTGGGTACGCATATTTCCAGACAAACCGGTTACAGTAAGAGCGGCAGAAACCCGTATGGGTTCGGGTAAAGGAAATCCTGAATATTGGGTAGCGGTTGTTAAACCAGGTCGAATAATTTATGAAATTGGCGGAGTACGCGAAAATATAGCTAGAAAGGCTATTGAAATAGCATCGTCCAAAATGCCTATACGAACTCAATTCCTTAGACAGACGTATGGATTCGGGCAAAAGAAATAGATCAAAAAACACTCGAAGGTGCAGATTTCCTTTTTTGGACAAACAATATTTCTTTTTTTTTCTTCGCCTTTTACTTTGCATTTTAACGAACAAATCAAAAAAATGATATGATTCAACCTCAGACGTATTTAAATGTAGCGGATAACAGCGGGGCTCGAGAATTGATGTGTATTCGAATCATAGGAGCCAGCAATCGTCGATATGCTCATATTGGTGACGTTATTGTTGCGGTGATCAAAGACGCAGTTCCCCAAATGTCGCTAGAAAGATCCGAAGTGGTCAGAGCTGTAATTGTACGTACTTGTAAAGAACTCAAACGCGACGACGGTATGATAATACGATATGATGACAACGCCGCCGTTGTCATTGATCAAGAGGGAAATCCAAAAGGAACTCGAGTTTTTGGTGCGATTGCAGAGGAATTGCGACAGTGCAATTTGACTAAAATCATTTCATTAGCTCCAGAAGTCTTATAAAATCAAACCAGACGCTAGTTCCATAATAGGGTTAGAATAAGCTATTTGAAAGAAATAGATTCATATTCAGGTAGTAGATTGTGTCTCGCGCATATACCTTTATAAATTCATAGTCATAAACAAACAAAAAAACAAGAAAAACATGTTGATTATATCAAAATTTGGAGGCATTCATACTTTTAAGTCATTATGGGGAAGGATACTATTGCTGACATGCTAACCTCTATCCGAAATGCGGATATGGCTAGAAAAAGAGTAGTTCGAATAGCATTTACTAATATCAGTGAAAGTATTGTGAAAATACTTTTACGAGAAGGTTTTATCGAAAACGTGAGAAAACATCGCGAAAACAACAAATCTTTTTTGGTTTTAAGCCTAAAAAGGAATCGCACTTATAGAAAAACGTTCAATTTAAAACGGATCAGTCGACCTAGTCTAAGAATCTATTCTAACTATCAACGAATTCCTAAAATTTTAGGCGGGATGGGGATTGTAATTCTTTCTACTTCTCGAGGGATAATGACAGACCGAGAGGCTCGATTAGAAAATCTAGGCGGAGAAAGTTTGTGTTATATCTGGTAATCCTTCATCCAAATGAAATTCTAAACTTTCTAGTTGTGATAAAGAAAGGGCAGAGGCTATCTAATATCGGGTCCCATCTACGACCTCATCTTTGAAAACGACATATATCGTTTTTATATGGTACAGAATCAAAGAGGTTTTCCTTACAATGAAAAATAGAAATGAATTCAGAAAGGGTTCATTACCGAATCCCCTCCCAATGGTATATTTAGGGTTCGTTTCCAGAATAATGATCTAATTCTCGCTTCTATTTCGGGAAAGATACAACTTCCTTGAATAAGGATCCGGCCAGGGGATCACTCCAAAATTGAACGAAGTCCTTATGATTCAACTAAAGAACGGATAATTTCTCGACTTTGCCAAAAACAAGATTTCAAAAATGAGGTATTTTTCAACTTTCACCTTCAATATGAGTCGAGATAAAAAATATCAAGAAACTGATTTTCTGCCAAGAAGTAGATTCAGAATTCAGGTTAAGGGTCGGAAAATATGAAACTAAGAGCCTCTGTTCGTAAAATTTGTGAAAAATGTCGATTAATACGCCGGCAGAACCGAATTCTAGTAATTTGTTCCAACCCAAGACATAAACAAAGACAAGGATAATCAGACTCGGGAAAGGACCCGATATTCAAAGACAAGAGCAGATCTTCTTTGACAGAAAATGGATATCTCCATATATCTCTGACTCATTATTTATGAGATGATAAACTATGGCAAAAGGTATACTGAAATTTCGTTCGCGGAGAACGCGTCGTTCACGTAGGCGTATACGTAGAATACCAAAAGGGCGGATTCATATTCAAGCAGGTTTTAATAATACCATTGTGACGGTTACCGATCTACAGGGTCGAGTGCTTTCTTCGTCCTCTGCCGGTCATTGTCGCTTACGGGGTAAACGAAAAGGGACGCCATTTGCTGGTGAAGCCGCAGCAGCAAACGCTCTTAGTTCAGTAGTCATGAAACGAGCAGAAGTCATGATAAAAGGTGCAGGTCGCGGAAGAGACACAGCATTACGAGCTATTCAAAGCAATCGTATACGAATCACTTTTGTAAAGGATGTAACTCCTTTGCCACATAATGGCTGTAGACCTCCGAAAAAAAGACGTTTGTAGAAAGAAAAAGGGACTCTAGTTCAAGCGCAAGATAAACAAGAGAAAGAAATGATTCAATGATATGATTAAATAATATGATTATGGTTCGAGAGAAAGTAATAGTATCTACTCGGACGCTACAGTGGAAGTGTGTTGAATCAAGAGCAGACAGTAAACGTCTTTATTATGGACGCTTTATTCTGTCTCCACTTCTGAAAGGTCAAGCTGATACAATAGGCATTGCGATGCGACGAGCTTTGCTTGGAGAAGTAGAAGGAACGTGTATCACACGGGCAAAATCTGAGAAACTACCCCATGAATATTCGACCATAGTGGGTATTCAAGAATCAGTCCATGAAATTTTAATGAATTTGAAAGAAATTGTATTAAGAAGTAATCTATATGGAACTTGTGACGCAGCCATTTGTGTCAAAGGCCCTGGATATGTAACCGCTCAAGA